AATTAAACCTTTTCGAATACGTATAAACAATAAATAAAAAACGAAAAAAACCAAAACCCTTCCCACCCCCTTTATATACTCTTTACCCATCTATTTTATAGGTGGGGTACATCTCTCGACACCTATAGAAATAAGTTACGTATGTGCAGGATCTAATAGATCCATATCCGTTTTTTTTAATAGATACTCATCCAAATGAATCGTGTGCCAGGAACCAGATTTGAACTGGTGACACGAGGATTTTCAGTCCTCTGCTCTACCAACTGAGCTATCCCGACCATTCCTTACGCATTATCTACTCATTTTATTTGAAAATTTGAAAACTGGAGTCTATGTCAATTAAAAAGGTGAAAGGGTATTACAAAGTCTTATCTAGCCCCCGGAATTTCCTAGATCTTGAAAAGAAGACTTTGTATGTAAGTCTTAGTACGAGTAATGATATGTGTTGGGGATCATTCAAATGAGTGGAGTACTCCTTGCTCAAAGCTGTTCATGTATAATTTATATCACAAGACTGTTGATAAGATCAAAAATTTGCTGCTCGAATACCTTTGTGGAGGAAGAGACCCATTTTTTATTTGAACCGTTAAAAAAAAAGAGGAAAATTAGTTAGCTAATCAAAAGCGCTTTTTGGGGATAGAGGGACTTGAACCCTCACGATTTATAAAGTCGACGGATTTTCCTCTTACTATAAATTTCATTGGTGTCGGTATTGACACGTAGAATGGGACTCTATCTTCATTCTCATCCGATGGATCCGTTCTTCAAAAGATCTACAAAACTGCGGAGTAAATGCTTTAATTTAATAAACGAATATTCGATTCTTTCTTCAACTTGGAATCGATTCACAAAAATTCTTCCATTTTTTTCATATTCATAAAATAAAAATTCGGGTCGTCATCAATATTTTTGCATTTTTTATTTATTATATCATAGTATAGTCCTTTTATTTAAGTACGTATACCTATACCTATAGGTTTCTTCTTCATCACTTTTGGGGTTTAGATCGAAAAATTCTTATAACATATTACAACGCAAGACAGTCAATTCCATTTGTTAGAACAGCTTCCATTGAGTCTCTGCACCTATCCTCTTTTTCTTTCCTTTTGGAAAGCAGGAGTTGGCTCAGGATTGCCCATTTCTTTAATTCCAGGGTTTCTCTGAATTTGAAAGTTATCACTTAGTAAGTTTCCATACTAAGGCTCAAACCAATTAAGTCCGTAGCGTCTACCGATTTCGCCATATCCCCTCTTTTTTTGTATGCTGAAAGATTTCAGTGTGATGTACTTTCCCCCTCTTAATCCTTTTATTTATGCCGGAACCTTTTAATTCTTTATATAAATTGAATTCATATACTGAAGGGAGTTTCATACTTTTTTGTTTTGCTTATTTTCTTTCATTTCTGGTGGGAGCTTATATTTGATATGGGCCAACCAGAAAGAATTCTATCGCTTTTTTATCTTCAATTCAATATAGACGGATATCTATCACTATATATATGAACCCTTTTTAATTTTACCCTGAAAATTTAAATACTCAAAGGATCGATTCTTTTTTTCTTAGTTTCCAAATAAAAGCAACCAGAATGTCTTATTCTGATCTGAATTACACCCTTATCTATCATTTTTTTATTTGATTCAAATTAAATATCTATTTTTATAAATAGAACTCATAATTGAATTCAAATTGAAAAATTTTATTAAGATTATCATAATCTATTTTTATTAAGATTTATAAATAAATGTATATTAAAAAGATTATAAATTTTTATTTTTTTGATAAATAAAAAATTCTAGATCGGCATAGGAATCCTTATCTTATTTATTTATATACTCTATATATTTACTGCAATATAGGTTTGAAATCTATTTATATTCTTTATTCTTTATTTTTTATGAATAGTTAATAGCTAAGATATGGTTTTTGGAATTATTATGCATGTAAAGTTTCTCTTATGTGAGCCCGCTTAGCTCAGAGGTTAGAGCATCGCATTTGTAATGCGATGGTCATCGGTTCGACTCCGATAGCCGGCTTTTTTCTATTTGTTCTATTTTTTATATGATTGAGGATGTTTCTTTGAAATTAAAGAATAAAGACACCTTTCCTTTTTAAAAGAAAAGGTCGACGCTTTCTTATGTCTCGGCAACTCAACGGATCTTTTTTCGTATTTGTATTTTCGATGTTTTTTTTTTTTATATTTTATATGTTGGATATTATTCTATTCGTTATTTTTTATTTTTATTACTTAATTTTTATTATATTAAGAAAATGTAATTCTATTCTATGTTTTTGAGTTCTTTCTATTATATTTATTTAGATTCTGGGGAATAGAATCTAAATAAATATACAAAAAACTTCAAAATGAAATAGTAACTAAACTAAGAATAAATGTATACAATAATGAAATTAATGTATATATATACTAAATACTAAAATACAATTCCAATAATTATAAAAATAAAAATTGAAATACTAAAATATTGAAATTAAATTAATATTAATAAATGAAATTTAAAATCCAATAATAATAATGCATTTTAATACAAAAACAAGGAGGAACTTCGGCTACGTACATCTTTCATCTCACTTTTCCGTCTAGTGCCATTATTCGTTCTAGTCCAATCCAATTAATAGAATACTTCAGGGGATTTCGCTTCATTTATCATTTCGTTCAGTTTTAATAAAAAAAATGAAATATCAATAACAATAAATAAGGAGTTTTTATGTCGCGTTACCGAGGGCCTCGTTTCAAAAAAATACGACGTCTGGGGGTTTTACCAGGACTGACTAATAAAAAGCCTAGAGATCTTAGAAACCCATCACGTTCCGGGAAAAGATCTCAATATCGTATTCGTCTAGAAGAAAAACAAAAATTACGTTTTCATTATGGTATTACAGAACGACAATTACTTAAATACTTCCGTATCGCGAGAAAAGCCAAAGGGTCAACAGGTCAGGTTTTACTCCAATTACTTGAAATGCGTTTGGACAACATCCTTTTTCGATTGGGTATGGCTCCGACTATTCCTGGAGCCCGCCAATTAGTTAATCATAGACATATTTTAGTTAATGGCCGTATAGTAGATATACCAAGTTATCGTTGCAAACCCACCGACGTTGTTATGGCGAGGGATAAGCAAAAATCCAAAGCTCTCGTTCAAAATTATATGGATTCATCCCATAGTGAAGAATTGCCAAAACATTTGACTCTTCACCCATTCCCATATAAAGGAGTAGTCAATCAAATAATAGATAATAAGTGGGTCGGTTTGAAAATAAATGAATTGCTAGTCGTAGAATATTATTCCCGTCAGACTTAAGCCTACCTTATTAAAAAAAAGGGTTTAGAAAAGGTTTCGGAAAAATTAGCTTCCTTTCTCCAAACTAAATTGATTTAAGATTAAGGTAAGGGTTTTTATTCGGATTTTTCGCACTCATGTATCATAGATCGACAGAGATTTTTTGATTTCTTATCGACCTTATTCCATTATTTTACATATCGCAGTAATTTCATTAGAAATCGAAAAAATATATATATCTAGAATATATATATATATAAAGATAGAAAGAAGTATCTGCCTCTTGGTTAATTTGTTACGGCCGGCGCTGTTGCTGAGTTGGGTGAAGGTACGGAAAGAGAGGGATTCGAACCCTCGGTAAACAAAAGTCTACATAGCAGTTCCAATGCTACGCCTTGAGCCACTCGGCCACCTTTCCTACACAACAATTATGACCCAGGAACCGAACGAATAGCGAGTTATTACTTTTTTTGCGGGGGGGGGGGTTGACTAGGTAAGGCACAATCAACCAATTCTAACTAAAAAAATATCCCATTTTTGATAAAGATCTTTTCAAGGCTCGGGGATTCAAACAAAAAGGTTTTTCTTGGGAAAATTTAAAAGATATATTTTTCATATTTGCGAAGATGCTGTTTCCGCCCTTATCTGCTATGATATTTATACGGGATTAAATCAATGAATTGGAAGGAATAAACGGAGTGATGGGTTTATGTTTTTTAGACTACGATTAATGGATATCTTTGGATTATGATTCCATTTAAACGACGATTCCCTAAAACTTAGAAAATGCAGTTATTTGAAAGTTTTCACCGAAAAAGGTGATTATTTCATAGATATTTTACAAATACCTGACTCATCCTGCCTGGGGCTATTTGGTTGTATAGTGTCTCCTCATTATGTACATAACACAAACAAAATAGATGGTTATTCCGTTTAGATTATAGAATAATTATTTATAGAATAATTATTCGCCTATTTCCCCCCCTCTTTGGATCCTAATCTAACCAAAGTGAATCGATAGGAAAAATGACTTGATTCTTCAGCTTCGATGAAATAGGACTAGTTCGGCCGTTCGTATACTACAGGATAACTACTTCGAATTGTCTCCAAAAAATTTTTTATTCCTGCGGAGCAATTTGAGTCTTTGAATATGAGTAGTAGTAGAGGGTTCACATCTTTACATTTTTTTTGATATTGAATTTTTTTTTACTTAATTTTTTTATGCTATTTCGTATTGTAAAATTCCTTTCTTTGTAGGATAATTTTCCCCCTAGAGGGAGAATGCAAAAAGTTTTAGAATGGATTGGTACCTATGCCTAGATCACGGATAAATGGAAATTTTATTGATAAGACCTTTTCGGTTGTGGCCAATATTTTATTACGAATAATTCCAACAACTTCGGGCGAAAAGGAGGCATTTACCTATTACAGAGATGGTGTGATTTGATTCTTTTTTTGACCCCAGTCTTATTCTTATGAGAAAGAAAAAAAATCTACGCTTCTTGAAGGTGAAGTTTATAAATAGAGCAATTCCTTCTGTCGTGTATCCTCGATTAATGCAGCCTCATATGTTTCAACTATCCGTTTTAGTATTGAGCGAAAGGTTACACCTATTGGTTCTGTATTCCGGGCCAACCCTACTCTACAAGTTCTAATAGGCAGCATTGGTGAAAAGCACTACACCTAGAAATCAACAAGACTAAAGCTTTGTTAAAAAGGATTTACCCCCCCCCCTTTTTCTCTGGGTTGGGGCTTAAAAGAGTGGTTGGGACAACAAATATCCATCTCGTTCGTACTTTGGATACCCATATAACCATCAAAGACTGTTGAAGTGACTAATTCCTGAAAATTGGGGGGCGTTGAGGACAAATAAATTGTTGGAGTTACCATTTCTATCTAGTACCAACACGTTTGATGTTAACAAAAGCTCCCACACAGGAAGGTTGGCTAGAAATTTCATGCAAAAACACTAGCCCCGCTCAATTCATAATGAAAATAATAGATACATGTAATCAAAAACGAATGAAATATTCTCATTATGCATAAAAGGGAGGAGCCGTATGAGATGAAAATCTCACGTACGGTTCTGGAACGGAGATTCGTTTTTCTTTTAATCGAATGACGACCGTAACGGATGTCAGCCCAATCCGAAGGAAATTATGCAGAAGCTTTACAGAATTATTATGAAGCTATGCGACTAGAAATTGATCCCTACGATCGAAGTTATATACTCTATAACATAGGCCTTATTCACACAAGTAATGGGGATCATACGAGAGCTTTAGAATATTATTTTAGGGCACTAGAACGAAACCCATTCTTACCACAAGCGTTTAATAATATGGCTGTGATCTGTCATTACGTGCGACTATCTCCACTATAGAAAGATAAAAGTAAAGAAATAAAAAGGGCTCTCTACATATGCATCGTCAAAAACAACGATTTTTATGAGCTGTAGCAAGGAACTAAACTTCATATGAGTCGAAAATATGAATAAATAAGATATGCCTAGATACTTTATTCTATGGATAAAAAAATCGAATTGGTAAAGAAGAAGCACCGTAAAGATCAATTAACGAGGTTTGGTTGGGCCAATACAATAAGAACTGCTTACTTCTGCCATACATAATATAAGATAGAGAAAGGTTAGTAATCTGCTTATGTAATAGAGGCGATCCACAAAGGTATTGAGCAGCGGTGTAGGACCAGATCCCAAAGATAGTAAGGCTTTTTTCCTGCATAAGAAAGCCTTTTTCAAAGATTCTATATAAATTTTTAATATGAAACCGAGATAGTTACCTTGCAGAAAATGTTAACGAAAAGAGGAAATGTGCATCGCATCCTTTAGTCGTCTGAAGGTGGGATAAAAGATAAAACAAAAATTAATTATAAAAAAAATTCAAGTTTGAAACTCATGCAATTAACCTCTTTTGGTTAACCCGAAACCGAAAAGCGAGATTGATCTATGATCAATCTCCTTCCGTTCGGTAGATAAAAGAAAATGGATACCAAAAGAATTTACTGTTGAGCCGTATGAGTTAGGAAACTCTCAAGTACGGTTCTAAGGGAAGGAATCCCCTATTCCGACCGGGGAGAACAGGCCATTCGACAGGGAGATTCGGAAATTGCGGAGGCTTGGTTCGATCAAGCTGCTGAGTATTGGAAACAAGCGATAGCGCTTACTCCGGGTAATTATATTGAAGCACATAATTGGTTGAAGATCACGAGGCGTTTCGAATAAAAAATTTCAAATGGGTGATATTTGTTAAAATTAATGTTCTATCTATGAGTCAAAAAATAGGATCGGAAGAACTAATCAAATAATTTAATTCTATCCCTTCTAAGAGCGTTTGTCGAGTATTTCGTATGGGTAAAGAATAAACAAATAGAGTACAGACTAGATTTCTTTCTTTTAGATTATTAGCTATTAATTATTAATTAATAGCTAATAATCTAAAAGAATTTATTTATAATAAATAAATATAAAGAAATAAATAAAAATAAAATACCTTCAAATAACTATAGAGTAATACGAATTACTAGAATCTCTGTAAAACATTAAGTAGTTCCGTCTAAGACCTTATAATTTAGATAGGAATAACAAAAAGAGCGTTTTTTACATCAATCCAAAGTCCAGAAAGGTTTTAGAATAAAAAAGGGTCCGTTGAGCGCCTCGCGGCTATGTCATAATAGATCCGAACACTTGCCTTAGATCGACTTCCCGATCATACTTGTTCTAGTGAATAACTAAAGAAACTAGAGAGATGGGAAATAGAAGATAAAGAAACTAATTTGAAATATCTCTCAGAGGTTCATTAATTACTTGACGCTTGGCAGGTCTCTTTGTATGTCGTGTCCGGAAAGAGGAGGACTCAATGATTATTCGTTCGCCGGAACCAGAAGTAAAAATTTTGGTAGATAGGGACCCCATAAAAACCTCATTTGAGGAATGGGCCAGACCGGGTCATTTTTCAAGGACAATAGCTAAGGGTCCTGAAACAACCACTTGGATCTGGAATCTACATGCTGATGCTCACGATTTCGATAGCCATACCAGTGATTTGGAGGAGATCTCTCGAAAAATCTTTAGTGCCCATTTCGGTCAACTCTCCATCATCTTTCTTTGGCTGAGTGGCATGTATTTCCACGGTGCTCGTTTTTCCAATTATGAAGCATGGCTAAGCGATCCTACGCACATTGG